TAGTTCGTTGGCGTTAGATTGCCGAATCCTCCTCAGATAGCCTCGTCGAAACAAAATAAAGAACGAGAGTGAGACATCAAAACTGTCTCCATTTCAAAATGGATTCCTTATTAAAAAATGATTAATGATGCGGATAAGCTGATACCGACTCGTCAATCTCCTTCATACTCCATCCGCATCATATTACTTGCACGAAAATGGGGAACTCGTTAACAAATCTACCTATCGATTTGAGAGATTTTTCATCTTTCTACCTGCATTGTTTATTAAAAAGAATGGGATCCGGGAAATTAGTGGGGTGCAAATCCGAAGCCTCAAAAAGAAATTGAAAGGGATTTCATTTTTTCTCTTTATTTCGTATTTCTAGTTGAAAACAATTGGGAGGAATTTTGGACTCCTCTTTTCATCTCGGGGGTAATTGAATGACGAGGAGCCGTATGAGGTGGGAATCTCACGTACGGTTCCGTATAGTGACCTTGAAGCTGTCGACTATTTCACAACTACGCCAAAAAAACCCAACTCTGCCCTACGTAAAGTCGCGAGAGTTCGATTAACCTCCAAGTTTGAGGTAACGGCTTACATACCAGGTATTGGCCATAATTTGCAGGAACATTCGGTGGTCCCCGTGAGAGGCGGAAGGGTCAAAGACCTACCTGGTGTTAGGTATCACATTGTTAGAGGAACCTTAGATGCTGTAGGGGTGAAGGATCGTAAAAAAGGGCGTTCTAGTGCGTTGCAGAACATTGTCACAACTTGTATCATTGCGATGATTCCGTATCAGTTGTTCTGATATGTTAAATGTGTAGCTGACCCAGCATTGCAAGGGGACTGAAGCCTGCTACTACAGAGATTGATAGAAATTGATAACTACCTATCTATTTGTGTGAAACAACTTGGTGTCTAAGGTGTTCTACCCCAGTAAGTTGAGTTTTACCTGGACTCCCACCTGGTAAATCTTGGGACGTCTCTTCCTCCTGGAACAGGTTTAGATTACGACTATGGAGATTTAGTGAAGGCTTTATGCACATCTACTGATTGGATTGATAAACCTACGGACATTGCTAGTAAGATAACTAAATTGCAAGATTTTCTCCTCTTATACCTACACTTCGACTTCTTCATCCGTGGAGTGGGAGAAAACGGATACCCAATACGCAATGGGTAAATATGATTTGCACCCCAGAGAAGAAATTGTTCGAAATCATTTGAATAGTTTCTATTCAATCATGTGGAAAGCTGTATTCGATCAAAGTCGCATGTGCAGTTTGGAGGGAGATCCCCGACTAACTGGCGGATCCACCCTACAATATGGAGTGAAAAAGCCGAAATAGTAGCCTAAGATACATCGAAATAAAAGAATTGATTGAAATCTGACGTATTTATATTTGTAAACTCGTGTTACATCGGAGCAGTGTAGTGAACAGAAAGAAAAATATCGAATCAGATCCAATTTATCGTAATCGATTAGTAAATATGCTAGTTGATCGTATCCTAAAAAATGGCAAAAAATCACTAGCTTATCAGATTTTTTATCAGGCTATGAAGCGGATTAGGTAAAAGACAAATAGGAACCCACTGTCTGTTCTGCGACAGGCAGTGCGCGGGGTAACTCCCGACGTAGTGACAGAAACCAAACGTGTAGGTGGATCAACTTATCGAGTTCCCGTTGAAGTAGTACCGGCAGAGGGAAAAGCTTCGGCTATCCGGTGGTCATTAATCGCGTGTCGAAAACGCTCAGGTCGAAGTATGGCTTTAAGATCGAGTGATGAATCGATGGATGCAGCCAGAAATTCTGGTAGTGCCATACGCAAGAGAGAGGAGACTCATAAAGTTGCGGAAGCCAACAAAGCTTTTGCCCATTTCCGTTAGTTTTAGATTCGTTCCAATCCACAATATTTTCGTTGCGGATTGGAACCGGGGCACAAACTACTTGGCAATCAAAAAAGCTGGCAATCAAAAAAGACTACGAAGAAATTGTTGAGTCAGCGGTGAACGGCGAATAGAATAGGGGGTGTCTAAGCCACAAGTGGGGATTGGCAACTACTAACTACTTCTCCTCCCCTTCAGGTTGTTAATTATTAGACTCACTCCTCCTAATAGGATAGCGGGGGGGGGGGGGCAATGCAGAATTGCGGAGTGCATCGCAGAAAGGCTTGACGTATGACCAGTTTTTCAGAGACTGAATTTGAGTGGGACGCGCATCGCATGGAGTAAAAATTGTTTGAGATATCGAGAAGAAGCCCCCATATCCAAGAATTCTGGAGACTCAATGAATTTTGGTTGACACAGGTAGATTTTTGTGATATATTATAAATTAACAAGCTTACTAGCCTGGGGAATCACTAATTATTCCTTGAAAACTAAAAATTACCATGACCGCAACTTTAGAACGACGCGAAAGCGCAAGCCTATGGGGTCGCTTCTGCGACTGGATTACCAGCACCGAAAACCGTCTTTACATCGGATGGTTCGGTGTCTTGATGATTCCCACCTTGCTAACCGCAACCTCTGTATTCATCATTGCTTTTGTCGCAGCTCCTCCTGTAGATATTGATGGTATTCGCGAACCCGTTTCTGGTTCTTTGTTATACGGTAACAACATTATCTCTGGTGCTATCATCCCTACTTCTGCAGCTATTGGGTTACATTTCTACCCAATCTGGGAAGCAGCTTCCGTCGATGAATGGCTTTATAATGGTGGTCCCTACGAACTTATCGTTCTTCACTTCCTACTTGGTGTAGCTTGCTACATGGGTCGCGAATGGGAACTAAGCTTCCGTTTAGGTATGCGTCCTTGGATCGCTGTTGCGTACTCGGCTCCTGTCGCAGCTGCTGCCGCCGTCTTCTTGATCTACCCAATTGGTCAAGGAAGTTTCTCCGACGGTATGCCTCTAGGCATTTCTGGTACTTTCAACTTCATGATCGTCTTCCAGGCTGAGCACAATATCCTTATGCATCCCTTCCACATGTTGGGTGTAGCTGGCGTATTCGGCGGCTCTCTATTCAGTGCTATGCATGGTTCTTTGGTAACTTCTAGTTTGATCAGAGAAACAACTGAGAATGAGTCTGCCAATGCAGGTTACAAGTTCGGCCAAGAAGAAGAAACTTACAACATCGTAGCTGCTCACGGCTATTTCGGTCGTTTGATCTTCCAATATGCTAGCTTCAACAATTCTCGTTCTCTGCACTTCTTTTTAGCTGCTTGGCCCGTAGTAGGTATTTGGTTCACTGCTTTAGGCATTAGCACTATGGCATTTAACTTGAATGGTTTTAACTTCAACCAATCCGTGGTTGACAGCCAAGGTCGTGTTATAAACACCTGGGCTGATATCATAAACCGTGCTAACCTAGGTATGGAAGTCATGCATGAACGTAACGCTCATAACTTCCCCCTAGACTTGGCTTCTGTTGAAGCTCCCTCTATAAACGGATAACATCCGTCTGGTTAGGTTAGGTTATGCAGCACAACTGGATATCAAATCTCTCAACCTCAGAAGAGGGGGAGATTTGGTGTCCAATGAGATGGAGGTTCGTGCGGTAGAACGAATGGAAAGAGTGATAACAGCTTGTCACAATTTCGTGATTACCAGTTTCCAACCTTGAATTATGAAAACTATTTGGAATATCCCTTTGCAATTTAATAGATTACAAATAGATTACAAAGTTTCCTATTCTGATTTGCGAAATGCTTTTAATCTCTCACCCCCACCTTTTGGATAAAAGGGGGAACGGATCTCCCATTTCAAAGATTTTCTATTGTCTCGCTATAGACATACAGCTGATATGTATGTGTATCAACCGAAAGACCTATCTAGCTTGCTTGCCTAACGGATAGATCTCGTTCACGTCCGGGAGGACGGAGTCAACTAAATCAACAGAGGGGGCGGACGTAGCCAAGTGGATCAAGGCAATGGATTGTGGATCCATCACGCGCGGGTTCAATCCCCGTCGTTCGCCCATCCAATTGGGTAATTTGATCCCACCGCTCTGCTTGGAACAGAGAAGAACTTATAAGGTAGATAGGACATGTGTGGGTCTCGTCTCCTTAACGGTAATAATTTCTAATTCCCGATCTAATTCCAGTTTTGGATACGACTATTCACAGAAATCACTAGACTCGTTTGAAATATGTATTCCATCTTGAAATTTTCAAGATTTTCGATATAATAAAAGTGGGAAATAGATAGTATCTACCGCATAGAATTAATATGAAAAAAGAAAGTAAGGTAAAAGAGGTGGCAAGAAAAAAAATAGGAAGTCCAAATTTCTCATCTGAAATTTCGGAGTTAATAGAAGTTAGTCCATTGGATCACTTCTTCGAATCATTGAAAAACCAACATCTCAGAGAATTTTTAATTAGTCCACTTTCCAATTATGAACCTTTTATCAGATTATCTGACTTGTGATTTCTAAGTTCATTATTTCTACGCAATCTGCGTGATTCACTAAAAAGAGATAGCGGCGTTACTCTGGAGATGCTGATGTTGCTAACAATACCAATTTTTATGCATTGCTTGAGTGACAAAAGGTCGATCGGAAGAAGTTTTGTGCTAACGGAAGTCACTAATGGGGGTGACGGAGTAAGAAAAAAACAAGCGGAAAACCTTGGTGATTTTTCCCGCGACTGCTTTCTCCGATTCGAACGATCTTTATCTGTTGAAAAGAATGGAAAGAGAGGGATACCTGCTCCCTACTGCTTAGGTTTGAACGGAGATATTTCCGCAGGTTCAACGAAAAAAAAGAAGCAAGTTCGCTATGATGCGGTGATTCCTCTGGTTTCCGGTAGATGGAAGGCATGCGTAGCGAGGGGTTCACTCCTTGGCAGAGATATATCCAAGGATGATCCCGAAAGGATTCGAGTATTTTGTAGGGGTAGGCGTTTACAGAAAAAGAGTAGGTTTTTCAAATTCTATAACGATCTGGTAGTTTCTAAAAACAACCAAATTGATTTTGATTCGTTATTCTTTTGGGAAAATCGTAACAAGCGAGATCCAGGTCGGTTACAAGCAACACAATTGAGAAACGACTCATTAGGTCCCGTAGTATTAAACTCCTATGACAAGGCATCACTTGAATCCGGAAATTTAGCAGATCAACAGGGGGATGGGTCGGGATTTTACCCCGAGCAAGAAGCCTTTTCCAACTTGTCTTCATTTACGTATTGTGAGAAAACGACGTCGTTTCGTGGCTGTATATCCGGATTAGATTGTGGCAAAAGTGGGGAAGATTTTCCCATTCTACACACTTATTCACAAATGAGAAATGAATTAATAAATCGATTCACCAAATTTATCTCGACAATCGAGAAATCAAATCTGATTTCTATTGGGGCAATAGTTACTGACGTCAGTAATAGCATCAAATCTGGGAAAGGATTTCCATTGAAAATGAAGGGCGACATGCCGCTTACTCAAATATCTGGCAAAAAACTTGGGCTAGCGAGTGGCAGACACCTCAACCTCAATGAGATTCTTCCAAACTATTTTCAAATATCTTTAGGTATACTTAAAAAAAGAAGTAATCGAAGTGAAAATATTACTTTTTCAAACTAATTGAAAGAAGATAACATACATTCAATATATTCTTTAATTAGATTGTATGGACGAAGTAGAATCATACCTCTCTACTCAACGTACATATCTCTTTTCTATGACTATTTCTGCGCATTATCTGGTGAATATTTCCTACAAATCAAATATCGGTTGGATGGCTGGGCGGGGATCGGGGAGTACACCGGTGTAGCAAGAATTGCAACTGAATAAATAGTATTGAAATGGAGAGATAATGTAGGGCGCCTGTTGAACGAATATATTACCTTTCAAATTGATGAGTATAGAAATGTTCAGTCAAATGTGCATAGATGGCTCGATACGACCGAGGAGTTGTCCTCTTTCCCCGCCGGGGAAGTTTTAAAGTATGACTTGGAGGAATCAATTTGCCGTGTATCAATAATAAGAAACGAATTACTAGGTAATATTGGTGTCAATCTCGGTAGTAACAATCAACAGAACGAAAAATATTTTCATCGATTTTTGAATGTTTTATTTATTTATAAAATGATTGTTGCTGAGGTTACTCGCCAGAAAGTTTTGATATATACCATTGATTATTGCATCGAAAAATTGAACGATATAGATCTCGAAAAATTAAACAAGATAGATCTCATGAAGCTTGATTTTTTATCAAGTTTATTCGATGGTTACATTGATGAACAGATACTTTTCATCAAAACAATTCTTGAGAGAAAAAAGAGTTTATTCATTGCATCCAAACTGTTAATGGGTGAAAAATCGGTAGGCTCTTCGACCGAGCTGGAACCTGCAGTGACTCCCACTTCTATTGTGTTGCCCCGCGTCGAATCTATTCGGGCAGGATTTTCAAGCGATGATTTTTCCATTATGGCGAGGCAATTTTGGAATCTGTTTCTGCATGATTTAAACCGTGGGGGAGGTTCAACTAGAGATATTGGTGATAATATCTCGAGATACATCTCCGATCAGGTTAATAAACTAAACCTTCTAGACGACTTACCTATACGGAACTGTGCCGGAAGCAACTTTATTCCGAAAATCAAAAGGAATTCTTTTATTGGGAGATGCAACAGTAGTTATCCCAACGTCTTAGAAAACTTCTATGTGGGCTCCGAAGATGAAACCATCTCATCTGATAGCGTCTCATTTATTTATCCCCAACTGTCATCCAATTTATCGAAACAAACAGCGGGGGCGGGGGGGGTTGCTAGTCACGTACCCACACCGATTCAATTGATTTTATCTAATCTGGATGAATCCACAGCATTAGTAACTCATTCAGATGGACTTTCCAATTCTATTTCGGATCTGAAGAGGTTACTGGCGAGTTTGAACCTATCTCCTCGTGAAACGATAGAATCATTTATATACTCGTGCAGTAGCGATGGAGTTTCTTTGGAGAAAACGTCGATAAACTCCGATTCATCGTCGGATCGGCAACCCCAACCTCGTCTCAATAATTTTCTCAATAATTTGGTATTGGATCGAGTCTATCAGAAGAATTTGTCTATTAAGTATTTCTGGGAACCGGAAGAATTGGAAACATCTCACTGGTCGCTAAGACTCCCATTATGCAACGATGGAACATCGAGATCTCCAGCAGAATCGATTGGAAAGGAGGTTGCGCACGAAGATAGGGACTTCGCGGATCAATCTATCCGGAGGGGGGCTATTCGCCCATCCCACTTTATCAATTTCAATGAATTATTAAAAGATTTGAACAGATATAAGATCTCTTGGATCTTTTGGAAAGACAATATCGGCGAAAAATGGAGCTTATTTAGAGATTACATACCTTGGCTTTTTACCCCCACCTGGTGGAGATACTTCTACGATCTGATTAGAGAAACATATCCAGAAATAAAACTTAAAATAAGTTATGACTCAAATCATAATTTTACTAGGATTTATAAAGTAATTGCTGAAGATGTGGTAGATGGTGCGAAAGCCTATTTATCCCAAAGACTGCAAAGCCTAGGATTGAAATTCGACAACGATTTCATCAATACTATAGTATCCGAGATAGGTCTTCTTATTTTCGAAGAAATTCCTGATGAAGCGGAGATTTTACATTCGGGAGGATGGTCAGTATCTCAATTTTCCAATAGGTCGATCTTATATTACTTCATTCTTTCAGTATTAATTGTTCTTTCATTATTCAAACACCCTTTGTCTGCCGTTTCGGGTTCCAATTCCTTTCATTCATGGAAACGTTTCAATACTATTGAATATTTGACAGACCCAACGCGTGGATCCTATTTGAAAGAGGTAATGCATTCCCCTTCGACAAGCTAAATGTCAACGAGAGATCTACTAATCTATTCCGTGAATAGATTATTGAATTATATAAATAATATAATCTTTTTCTTCTTTGTGAAAGATGAACTCGATTCATGGATATTTCGTAAAGAAAGCCCCGATATCCTAGATAGTAAGAAAGAACTACTGACTCAACATCTAGTAACGAATAAAATTCTTTATAGGTATGTGTCGAAATTGAATTCCAATCATGATTTGTTGAGCAACGAGATTTCTCATGAACCTTATCCACAAGAAAGATCTAATGTTTTGGCATACTTACGTCAATTCTGGCAAAATGATCTATTGAGTCACAAGATCCGTAAGTTGGATCCTGCGGAGAAGTGGGCTTTTTCCGCCCTCGAGAGAAATATTCTATTTTCAGTAACAACGAGACGAAGAGACAGTCTATTAAATATGCCATGTCGTGACATACCTATCTCACTCCAATCGGGATTATTACCATCTAAAGGAATTTTGCTAGTAGGACCCATAGAAACTGGCCGATCTTCCATTATTAGAGATGTAGCATTTGATTCCTACTTTCCAGTGGTGAAACTACCAATGAAGAAGCTGATATACAACCGATCCTTCTTTAATAATGCACGCGGAAATTTCATTTCAAAAGAAAGCGTACACCGATTAAATTTCGTTTTTGAACTGGCGAAAGAGATGTCTCCCTGTACACTATGGATTCAAGATATTCATGAATTGAATATTCATCGTTCGTATCATAAGTTAGAAGCTGATCCCAAATTCTTACTTTGCCAAATATTAAAAAGTATTGGTGACAGGCGCAGCAATTCCAACATCCGCGAGAATGTTGTTATCGCTACGACTCACGTACCTGCGAGGGTAGATCCAGCTCCAGTAGCTCCGAACCGGTTAAACTAATTGATAAATTTTCGAAAATCCAACGGGTATCAACGTCAGAAAGAATTATCAATTCTATTACGTATCAAAGGTTGCGAAATGGAGGCTAATCCGCCCCTTCCTCTTTTTGAAGGTACTGGGTCTGGAACTACGGGTTATAGCAAACGAGATTTACTCCTTCTTGCCAATGAGGCGTTATTGATAGGTATTTCCAAAAGAAGTAAGATTATATGTAGCAACGCAATTGAATTAGCTTTACATAGACAACATTCGACTGCTAGTGATATGGGCAGTGGGATAGAATCCGGTTCTGAATGGGAAATCTTTTCTCAAAAGATAGCGGAAGCTATCTCAAAGAATAGTTTGCTAGATACTTATCTCACGAATACATATTTTGGTCGTAACGCGTTAAAAATGCGATTTTATTATTTGTCTAACTGGTATGTGGAACCCTCCGAGTCAACATTTAATGAATTCACTCTATTTTTGCATATCCTAGGGATACTAGCTGGATTAGTAGCTCGCGATTCGCTCCAAATGGATATGAGAAAGAGAGAAAATTTCATCGTTATTGACAAACTCGTAGAGAATGACTTGAACCTAGCTTGCGGTGTACTGGAAAACCTCTCGACTAATTTCTCACGTTCAGAAATTTGTAAAGACGGAAGTCGACGCAGTAATGGTCTTTCCTTTTCCATTCCTATCGATAAACCCAAGTATTGTTCAGGTGTAACCTCTACAAATCGTTCTTCTAAATTTACGAGAAAGGGGGGATTTAGCAGTCTAACCGACTTCGAACTGCAACAGTCACCCGAACTAATAGACTCAAGTCCGACGGAAGTGTCGCGCGAGATCACTTGGTCCCATAAGGCTTGGCGTCTCCGTTTCCTACGAAGCGGGGCTTATGAATTGATGGGGGTATCATCCGAACCCAATCATTTGTATAATTTAATTTTGCTTTACCAAAATCGGAATTATATACCTCAACAAGATTTCGAATTCAATAAGATTAAGGGTGACAAAAGTAAATGGTGTGAGAAAAGCGAATATCTATTTAGTTTTGAAAAATCTGCGACTAATGTGACAGATAATTTGATTAAAAGATTGGAAAACCGGTTGGATAATATGTTGCTACGCGAGCAATTTCTCGAATTGGGACTATCCGGCGACTCATCTAATGAATACGAAACACACTGTAATCAATTAAATGAAACGACTCGACTCTTCGGGGGGCGCTTCATTTGGGATCCCATGCTTCTGTTCCAGTCAGATCCTAACGTTCCTTCCTCGCGTCGCAGCTTGTTGCCGACGAAAAAACTGGCGCGGAGGCTTTACACCATTTACGGTATGAGAAGGCAGCACCTTAATAAAATGTCAAATAAAAAAATTAAACATTTCTTCCTCTACAGCGAAGATAATCCGAAATTGAAACCTGACTCATCTATTAAGCGGTGGAATAATCCCCCTTTGGATAAAGAGGAGCGAGATTCCGAATACGTCAAAGAAACTTCCTCTATGGATATACATCTGCAATATCCGCAGACATTTAGTCCCGCTCGCTTTGATTCCTACGTGGTAGCAGAAGATTTTCCAGAGCGATTTATTCGGTTTAGGCTTCTGGTTCATAGAAACAGATGGATGAGGCGAAACCGCTGCCCATTTCAGGATTTTCTTATTTATAATATGTTGCTTGAAATTTATTAATATCTATTCAATCCGTTCCGGTTTGGTAGGGCGTCACTGGATCGAACGACGAAACAATCTGTTCCGTGAAAGTTCATGGAACAAATCTTAGATACCCCTCATTCTGTCTAGATCTCTAGCAATATAACTAGAAGCCAAATCAGTAAAAGGAACATCTAGATTGTCCTTTTACTGATTTTAATAATTTTGTTGTAGCATATCAAATAGTTAAGGAACTGAAGGCCATTTCCTATATGAGTCTTTCTGCTTAGAAAGAAGATTGAGAAGGAGCAATAGCTCCACAGGGATTTTGCAAAACAGCTTCTTAACATCACGCTTGGAATAGATCCTTTATAAAATTGTGGATTTACTCCTTCCCCCAGATGACTTATTGATTCGCTTATTACAATCATTTAATACACCGTAATTTAAGCCCTCAAAAGCGACCTCTTAATAGGCAAGGTCCTCGCCTTGGGGGTATTCGATTCGAGGGGGGGGGGGTAAGAACGCACAAATATCTTTTTACTCTTATTCAATTTTCAGAGCTGGAAATAAGCACGATAATGAATCATTCACTGGTTGGTGGATCATGGTCCAACGCAATTTGATTTGGCATATGTGGGAAACGCAACTACCCAATTAGTAGGAATTATTTACGTGGATTCGAACGAATCTCCTCGGGTAGGATTCGAACCTACGACCAATCGGTTAACAGCCGACCGCTCTACCGCTGAGCTACCGAGGAAAGTGGTAGGGGATTCAGTATCATACACACTCAGAGACCTTTGTTATTTCGTTCCTTGAATCGCTTCTAAATCTGTGAGACGTTAAATTTTCCCCGACATTTTGTGAAGTAGACTTCGCATACACTCTAACCTCCATTATAGGAGGAGGTGGCGGCGATAGCAATCCCATTTGGATACCCAAATCGTGGGAGGGGGGGAAAGGGGGGGGGGCAACCGGTCGAGGTCAAGATAAACCCCACAAGCCCCCCCACGATCTGTTCTGTATAGGTCGGTGACCAATTAATACTTTCTATTTCCCCCCCTCCAGGAAGCGTAGTAGAATAGCCGCAGGATTATCCTACCTCACAGAAAGAAGTAATATATTTGAGGAATAAGAGGAGCAAAAATAAGAGATATAGAGATGGGGAAGATGAACAATAGTCGGGAGAAATGAACACGAATTGGAGCTTCGTGAAACGAAAGTAGCAGTTTACGGCAAGGGCGGAATTGGGAAATCAACAACTAGCTGCAACATATCGATAGCCTTAGCTAGACGGGGAAAACGGATACCACAAATTGGTTGTGATCCCAAACATGATAGTACGTTCACTCTAACGGGATTTTTAATACCTACAATTATAGATACTTTACAATCAAAAGATTATCATTACGAAGACGTGTGGCCAGAAGATGTAATTTGCAAGGGTTATGGTGGAGTAGACTGCGTTGAAGCTGGCGGACCCCCCGCGGGGGCGGGCTGTGGGGGATACGTCGTAGGAGAAACAGTCAAGCTATTGAAAGAATCAAATGCTTTTTATGAATACGACATTATCTTATTTGACGTTCTGGGAGATGTAGTTTGCGGGGGCTTTGCTGCACCGCTGAATTATGCGGATTACTGTATCATTATAACTGATAATGGATTTGATGCCCTTTTCGCAGCGAATTGCATTGCTGCATCGGTCAGGGAAAAGGCACATACTCACCCTCTGCGGTTAGCCGGTTTAGTGGGAAATCGAACATCTGAAAGAGACTTAATTGATAAATATGTTGAAGCCTGCCCTATGCCCGTATTAGAGGTATTGCCTCTAGTCGAAGATATTCGTATTTCGAGGGTAAAGGGAAAAACTTTATTTGAAATGGCTGAAAGCCAACCAAATCTAAATTTTGTTTGTGACTTTTATCCAAATATAGCAGATTAGACTTTATCTAAGCCAGAGGGAGTCGTACCACGAGAAATTCCAGATAGGGAATTATTTAGCTTACTTTCCGATTTCTATTTAAATCCCAATTTAGAAAAGGAAGAAAAAAATTTAGATGACCAACAAAATGTCTCACTTGATTTTACAATTATTTAGTACCAAATAGGCTGTGTCTCCGCGTATACATATATATAATTCCACCTTTCCAAGGAAACACTTTCATGAAAACTCCTGAAATTCCCACCTTTGAGTGCGAGACTGGTAATTATCACACCTTCTGTCCCATTAGTTGCGTAGCTTGGCTATACCAAAAGATTGAAGATAGTTCTTTCCTAGTAGTAGGTACGAAGACTTGCGGTTACTCCTTGCAGAGTGCTCTCGGAGTCATGATTTTTGCGGAACCTCGTTATGCAATGGCGGAATCGGAAGAAGGAGACATCTCAGCTCAGTTGAATGATCAAAAGGAATTAGAAAGAATTTGCTTACAAATAAGAAGTGATAGAAACCCCAGTGTCATTATTTGGATCGGCACCTGTACCACAGAGATAATAAAAATGGATTTGGAGGGCATAGCGCCCAAGTTGGAGAAGCAGCTGGGAATACCGATTGTAGTTGCACGAGCAAACGGGTTGGACCACGCCTTCACTCAGGGAGAAGACACTGTATCGGCTGCTACGACGCATAGATGTCCGGAATATTATCCTCATGATACAAACCAACAGGAAGAAGGCGTGACTAGACATGTTGCGGGTAACGCTCCTAGAAATACTAAATTTTATGAAAAAACGGGTAAATTAAATAGATGCAGCCTAGTACTTTTCGGATCTTTACCTTCGAGTGTAGCTTCTCAACTGAATTTGGAATCGAAACGTCAGTCAGTTCCTGTATCGGGTTGGCTACCCTCGCAAAAATACAACGAACTGCCTGCTTTAGGCGAAGGCGTTTACGTCTGTGGGGTAAATCCCTTCCTGAGCCGGACAGCGACAACGTCGATGCGTCGAAGGAAATGCCAGCTGGTTGGGGCGCCTTTTCCCATCGGTCCCGATGGAACACGCGCCTGGATAGAAAAAATTTGCTCAGTGTTTGGTGTAAAATCTGACGGCCCCGAAGAAAGAGAGAGTCAAATATGGAAAACACTTAGTGATTACCTTAAAATAATAAACGGTAAATCAGTATTTTTCATGGGAGATAATCTATTAGAAATTTCCATAGCAAGATTTCTAATTCGATCCGGAATGGTTGTTTATGAAGTAGGTATTCCGTATATGGATAGGCGATATCAAGCTGCCGAACTGTTGCTCTTGCAGCATACCTGTGAGAAGATGAAAAAGCCCATGCCTCGAATTGTTGAAAAACCCGACAACTACAGCCAGGTGCAACGTATGCATGAGCTACAGCCAGATTTGGCAATTACCGGAATGGCTCATGCTAATCCTTTGGAGGCTAGAGATATAGATACCAAATGGTCGGTCGAATTTACATTTGCACAAATTCATGGATTTGTCAATGCTAGAGACGCTCTGGAGCTAGTTACTCGTCCATTGCGACGTAGAAGTAATTCCATCTCAGATTGCTGCAACTTATCAAAACAGATAGTAAGTACTTAATTAAGCTGTTTTCAAGGAAGTAACTGTCGAAGAGTTATCAATTAATCATCGTGAAGTTATAGATATATCCACCCTCAAAAATTTTTAATAAACACGAAAAACTTGCGGATTTCGATGTTTTTTTGCTCCAATTGGAGCAAAAAAACATCGAAATCCGCAAGTTTTTCATTCAAATTTTAAATCTGAATCTGTAACTAATTTTGAAAAATCGTTTGTATTATTTCACATTCGTATGTATAATATATATGGTGTCGAAGTGGATGTCAAAAGAGTAGACTTTGAGATAGGGGATACTGAGCGGCTGATAGATCTAAACGGAGGCGGAAAAGCGCGAAGATATAGAAACAAGCGGAGCAATAAATCTGTACATCAAAAAGACTACAACGAATACAAATATATCAAATAGTTTGTCACTAATTGGGTTAAAATCGGTAAGTCCTTATATACTTTTTGGCCTATACTATGGCTTCCTCACAACACTACCCGTTGGACCTTCCCAAATCTTATGCGTAAGAGCCTTTCTTTTGGGGGGAAACATCAGTGGTATCGCTTCTTTGAGTGGTTCAATGACAGCGCAGCTAATAACTATTTCGTCGATATATTTTTCACCGGTCTATATCCTGTTGTCGAAGCCACATCTGATAACCGTTGTGATAATACCTTACATGGTTATATTTTGCTTAACAATTAATGACTTACCAAATTATCAAATTTTGCGTCCTGTTACCTCATTGCACGATTCACGGCTAATTGGTTTATTCCTCAACAGTTTTTTATTTCAAATTTTGAATCCCGTTTTATTACCAAATCCTGTGCTGGCAAGATTAATCCACCTCTTCTTATTTCGTTACAGCAACAATTTTTTCTTTGTATTAACTAGCTTTTTAGGTTGGTTAACTGGTCACATGGCGTTCAATTACTTGTCCAAACTTCTTTTGATTCGTGTAAAGAAAGATTCACCAATAATATATTTACTGGTAAAACGTGCTATCTATACAACTTTTAGTATTGTTTTTGTAGCTAATGCCTTGATTTATCTGGGTAGAGCTCCAGTTTCTTTTTGGACTGTAAAGTTCCTGAATGAGACCCATGATAAGGAATTGTCTTATTGGGAAATTGCTGAATATCCGGAATTTTTGTGGTGGTTCTTCAAGCCGTGGCCTACCTCTTTTTTTGACCCCTCAAGAGAAAACCGGGGTAATCGATTCATCAAAAATAGCCGATTCGATATCAGCAACAATAATAGCTTCTACAGGGAAAAGACATCTACGTATTTTCTCAAGAAGTGTTTAAGTGATGGAAGACATAGATTATGCGTTGCAGCGTTGCCTAGTTTGTCAATTTTTGAGAAATGATTGGGAAAATCTCTACCGAGACCTCATAAATTTGTGGGAACCCACTTTTCACATCGAGGATGGATTTTACAAAAATTGGTGAAAAACAAAATATTTCAAGAAAAATTACTAGATCAAGTCAAAGTTTTGGATACTGAGTCTTCGTTCTCGAAAGCGATGGAAAGAAGAAGTCGATTGATTGGTGGTAGTAGGGAGCGAATACCCCACGTTTACGACCCCTTCATAAATAATTTACGTGTGCGTATTCCAGTGCCACAAACATTTCTAACAGGAGATGAGTTAGGTTTGACCAGCTGGGATTGGAATGAGTTAGAGACAAGGAAAAAAATTAAAAAGGGGAAGGGGGGCGCCACAACTAGAAAGAATTCTATCGAAGATTTTATTTCTGTGAAGAGTCGGAAATTGAAACGAAGAAACATAAATCCTCTACCGTGGGAAACTTTGCCGGCGAGAGCTAGACTTATGTTCCAATTTATGTTTAAAAATCGAGGAGTTTTGTATGACGATGATGTACAAAAAATTATCAGGAAGATAAAATCTCCTTCTGGGCCCGTTATCACTTGGGAAGAGATAATGAACCTAGATTCCGAGGATCGATCACTATTTCTGACTTATATAAGACAAGAAGAAAGTAACAAATTTGATCAAATTTTTTTATCAAATAGATTTGTGGTAAGTGGTCGGAGACACCCCTCAAATCCAAATAACAGAGTAAGCACACTTCACAAAATTGAGGATCTGGTTATAAATCTGGCTCGTAACAATGAACTATATTTCGACACCGAATTTGATTTTCCGGGAGCAGACGGCGATATTCGCCACAGAAAATTACGGAATGTTGGCTTCACTTTCGCGAAGGGAAAACCCAGATCAACAAAATTAGTGAAACGATATGCGAGAATATCTGATTTCCGCCGAAAATTTTTGAAAGGTTCCATGAGATCCAGAAGACGAAAAACATTGCTCTGGAAAACACTTCAAGAAAAAGTGCGTTCGGCTTTTTTTCCCAGATTGGTTGAAATACCAATTCAATTTCAACTACCTATTAAGCAACTAATGAGTTCGAAAAACGAAAAATCGCTTACTGGTTCGAAAAAGATTATGGATTACCAAATTGGGCAGCAGTTAAATCCCTCCCCATTGATGGAAAAAGCTTTAAGTCAGTCGAAACTTGCTCGTTCAGCTGTAGCAGCTAGATCAGACATAGGTCCCATTCATAATGGAAGGGGTTACATGCTAGTTTTCCAATCGAGATTTCGCAAGTTTATAAAGTTACCTGTACTTATAGTTTTCAAATCCATTGGCCGTATATTGCTTCGGCAAAATTCCGAATGGAATAAAGATTGGACAAAATGGAAGAAGGAAACTCATATTAATTGTACGTTTGATGGTGAGGAATTTTCCCAGGATCAACTGCCCCCCCGCTGGTTGAGAGAAGGTATACAGATAAAAATTGCGTATCCGTTTCAGTTGAAGCCCTGGCACTCCGTTGGGGGGAAAAAACGATTGACTCCTCATAATAAATACATGGAAGCTGAATCAATTGAGGGTCAGAAATTTCCAAATAAACGAAAGAGGTTGAAACGAAAGAGAACTAGATTTACCTATCTAACTGCTTTGGGATATCAGACAGATATACCTTTTGGAAGTATCCAGAAACAACCCTCATTCTGGAAGCCTGTGAGAAAAGAACTAATTCGAATTTGTAGAGAAGGATTTTCATTGAGAATCAAGCAAGTCTATCGTTTTTTTGATTCCAAATTGAATTTGGAAAAAATGTTGAAACCAAGTCTAATTTTACTAAAAAGATTTGATCTATTTTTTAAGCCCGAACGAGTCTCAGCTGATTTCGTCTCAAATTATAATACTCGGATAAGGCCTGTACTTAATAGTGATAGAAATGTTAATAATGATATAAATGAAGAAATCAATTTCAATTTTGATAAAAGAAATGGAGGATCTACTAACATTGCTAGGGAGATGCGACCTGTCAGTAATACTGATAAACAAATTTTCAGCCGAAAATCAACTAGTGAAAATTTCGTTGCAGATAATTACAGAACCGGCTTATCAACTCCATTAGACGAAGGGTTTAGCGTAAATCAACCAGATACTGAAACAATTCAAGTTGATGAATTAACTTCAAATTACACATTTAGAAATAATAAAAATTATAGATTGAAGGATACAGACTTTGCCAATTTCGTAAAATTTGATGAAGAAGAATTAACGGGTTTTGAAGAAATAACCTTGAAGTTACATATAATGATTGCAGAAGCAACTGAGAAATTCATTTTGATAGCATCAATTTCGTACATAAAAGTTAGCAGAGAGTTCTATTATTACTTCGGGCATATCGTCGCGTTTCAGACACAACTAGTAGAAGTAATTAATACCATTACTCGAGAAACAGATTTAATTTTTCTCAGAACGAAAAATAGATTGTCACAGTTTGGCAAGACTCAATCGTTATCTCAAGCTTATCTTTATAATAGTATTTGGGATCTAAACGTGACGGAAAATTTAAACCTGAATTTATTGGCGGCTGGTAGCGAGAAAAATCATGGGGAAAAAACTAAAAATGACGGACGCTGGAATAGTAATTTAAACCCTTACCAGTTTGAGCAATCTGCAAATTGCGCGGGAGAGTACTCGGAATTTTCCTCCGTTCAATACGATTCAAACATTTCAAATCCAAGTGAAATAAGTAACTGCACAGATATCTTGTTTAGTAAGATAACTAATAAAATTGTAAAGAAAAAATTTGATGAACAAATTTTGAACTGCGTGGAAGAATGGGGATTCCCAAGGAAATTATGCGACCTAAACACAAATAATTGGAACAAATGGTTAGATTGCCTTTCCAACTACAACTTGCCACTAACTTTGTGGCGCGACGTAGCACCTCACAAATGGAGACTTGGTTTTGATTGTTTGAACGAACTCAATAATATTGAAGAAAAAATCGCAAATGAGCGAGAATATCGCATCCTTCAAAATGAATTGCATAATTATTCTATATATGCCAAAAAACCTTTACTTAGGCATCGAATTACAAATCTCAGTAAGCTCCGCAAACGTCGATATCTATTACACAGTTTCATCGATTCTGTACGAAATGGAGATATGCAAAAATCTTATATCCGACAAGATGCTACCACACAAAGGTTTTGTCGTGAAAATCGTATTTCAAAAATTATTCAAGTGAGGCGGAGAGTGATGAATGAATTACCTAACTTCCGCATTTCCGATTCAGAAATTAAATTCAACTCTAAATTTGATGTGATGCCATGGCTAGTTACGGATTTTGCGATAACGAGAAGCTCCTTCAGGAAGAAAACAAGGAGGTCCAGAAATCCTATTTTGAAGGACAATACTACATACGGCATAGTATTAGATATAAATCGTAGATTTCAAGAAGTAGCCGATGAACTATACGAAATAATGCTAGATGAAAGAGAAGATATCGACTACCTATTCCGTTGGAAATGGAAATCCGAAACGAAATTAGAAAATTTGAGAAGCCTGACAGCTCTTACCAGAATGTTAGGAGATGATCGCGACCTTGTGACACTTTGTGTGAATACCAATGTAGATTCTGAGTTATTAGACCTTTATTTCAACGCAACAACGAAACTTGGTCTTTTCTATGACCTATCTATTCTTTCAGCTCATCGTTTATCGCTATTACTTGATGACCAAAATTTGGTATACAAAATAATTAATCCCTTATTAAAATTTAGATCTAGGTTGAGAAACAGACTCAAGAGGCGCCTATATGGAAAAATTTGTAGCGATACCTATATTTCAAAATTGTCACTTCTAGCTACGGAATTAAACAAGAGGCGGTCTCATATATATAATATTGAAGATCTTTTGCTTGTGCGGCGTCGACGGGAGTTACGATTCCTCCGATCTCTGCTAATTTTGAGGTCTACAAAATCAAAAACGCATTACCTCGACTTCAATTTTGATTCCATATTGAAAATTGAACGGCCTCAAAATAACAAAGAATATGAGCCTCTAGGGCTAAAAGAAATTCAAAGAATTAAGCGATTTCTGTGGCCGAGCCACCGTCTGGAGGAATTAGCTTGCACCAGTAGATTTTGCTTCAACATTACTACTGGTAGCCAATTTGCAACGCTTAAAATTCGAATGTATCCTATTATTCGGAATTAACAAGAACAAAGGAATATGAGGTGCAACACAGAGATTTTAACATATGTTTGATTAGTTGGAATTATCCAAAGGTAGGTAATTCCAATTAATTATATAATATATAATGTGAATTATAGCAGAAGCTCTAACTAACCGTGGATGAGACATAGATGCCCATGCTTACTTGCCGCGGTAAGATTTCATTTTCGTCCGAGGCGCCATTAATGTAACTGCTACCTAAACAGCTTATAATCGATTTGACATGAAGCAAGTAATCGTAATTATTATCATTATTACTACGGATAAACATAAATCTATTGACGCGCAACTAGTTGGTGGGACCAAAGATACTGGGTTCACCGCCCCCCAAATTTACTATTTAACTCATCAGATTTTGAAACTAACTTCTCACCTAGAATCACACTCCAAAGACTACTCTTCTCGAAGAGGCTTGCATAAGTTACTTGGTAGACGTAAACGTCTTTTAATTTATTTATCCGCTGAGAATGCTGCTCTATACGCCCAAATTCTAAAAAATTTGGGTATTCGGGGTTTGAAGGGGCGTCGAGGGTTGAATCGAGGTTTGACACTTCAACGTGTCGTAGTTGGCATAACTTCTTTCTTCTGGCGAAGCTAAATCCCACGATATCTACTGAAAAGGAAATAATTTACGGGTATGCATCTTAAAGAACTAGATCCAGTTACGGTAAGCATGGGCCCTCACCATCCATCTATGCATGGTGTTCTTCGGCTTGTTGTTGTCTTAGATGGCGAAAATGTTGTTGATTGCGAACCAATCTTGGGATATCTGCATCGAGGAATGGAAAAAATTGCTGAGAACCGAACGACTTTACAATATCTTCCGTACGTAACAAGGTGGGATTATTTAGCCACCATGTTTACCGAAGCAGTAACGGTCAATGCGCCGGAGAAGTTAGCGAATATTCAAATACCCGGAAGAGCTAGCTATATACGCGTAATCATGCTCGAATTAAGCCGAATAGCTTCGCATCTGTTATGGCTTGGGCCGTTCCTGGCAGATATTGGTGCGCAAACTCCATTTTTCCATATATTTAGAGAAAGAGAAATGATTTATGACTTATTTGAGGCTGCTACCGGCATGCGAATGATGCACAATTACTTCCGCATCGGGGGAGTTGCCGCGGATTTACCCTACGGGTGGGTAGATAAATGTCTAGACTTTTGCCGCTACTGCCTTCCAAAAATTCATGAATATGAGCAACTAATTACAAGGAATCCTATTTTTCTAAAACGAGTAATGGGGGTAGGTTTCACCAGTAGACAAGACGCTATCAGTTGGGGTTTATCCGGACCTGTATTACGGGCTTCGGGAGTTCAGTGGGATCTTCGCAAACTTGACCACTACGAATGTTACGACAACCTGGATTGGCAAATTAAGTGGCAAGAGGAGGGAGACTCCTTAGCTCGTTATTTAGTACGAATTGATGAAATGAAGGAATCGATAAATATCATTAAACAGGCGCTGAAACTTCTTCCGGGAGGTCCATATGAAAATTTGGAGGGTCGACGTCTCGTTCAACAAGAAAAAGAAGCAGACTGGAGTTCTTTTAATTACCAGTTCGTCGGGAAGAAGTCTTCTCCCACCTTTAAGTTACCTAAACAGGAACATTACGTAGGAATAGAAGCCCCCAAAGGAGAACTGGGAATCTTCCTGGTTGGGGATGGTGGCGTGTTTCCCTGGAGGTGGAAGATTCGTCCACCCGGTTTCATAAATTTGCAAATTCTTCCTCAATTGATAAAAGGAATGAAGCTCGCAGATATAATGACAATATTAGGTAGTATAGACATCATTATGGGAGAGGTTGATCGCTGAAACGGCAACTTATATCGAAATCTATGGAAAACAATTAGTTCAATCATTTCATGATTTGGAGGTTATAACAAGTTCTTCTGAATCAATTTGGATTCTAATTTATACCCTCATTTTAGTTACGGGAGTCACGACGGGAGTATTGGTAATCGTGTGGCTTGAACGGAAGGTGTCTGCAGGGGTACAACAGCGCGTCGGACCGGAATATGCGGGTCCACTGGGAATTATTCAACCTTTGGTAGATGGAATCAAACTTTTACTAAAGGAAGACGTCATTCCATCCAGAGGTGATGCTTGGTTATTTACAGTCGGGCCAGCGGTTGTAGTTATACCAGTCCTAATGAGTTACTTGGTAATACCCTTCGGCCAAGCTATTATCTTATCTGATCTGTCTATAGGTGCTTTTTTTTGGGTCGCTGTTTCAAGTGTCGTACCTTTGGGTCTTCTTATTGCGGGGTATGCCTCAAATAACAAATACTCTTTCTTAGGCGGCCTCAGAGCTGCCGCCCAATCTATCAGTTACGAAATACCCCTGGCTTTGTGTATATCATCTACATCCCTACGTGCGATTCGCTAAATAAAAGTAATAGATAGAAACTTCTAACTATTAGTATAAGTAGTATGAAGATATTGCCAACTGATATAAACCAAATAGTTATTTGGGTGAGATCAAACGGCGTCTTTGCAGTTATAGGTTCAAATCCCATACCCCATGTGCGGGCGTAGGCGTATATCCGGGCGGTAGATGCCGCCTTACCCCAGGTCTGAGATCTATCTGGACTTGACGCGGGAATAGTTAGTCATTCTTCAATTTCCCTTAGGATTATATAAGAGTGAGCAGTAAGAAACACCAATATGCGCAAGAGACTTGTAAAGCAGAGGAGATTTTGGTAATAATCCGGGGCAACCTGAGCACCGAGATGCCGGAAGGGTTGAAAGTTAAAAATTTCTACCAGCTTCTTCTAGTATTTACCCACATGAGATAGACTCAGTCTCGGTAGGGACAACTGAGTAGTGCATCCAACAAGTTTCAGTCTCGAGTATAGTCCTGTTCACTGTGACGATAACCACTTGGGACGAAATAACTCTCACAATACTTGTGGTGATTAGAAAATTAGTTACATTACAAGCTTCTCTTATTTTAGCATAAAACTTGGTACAACAAGCACATTGCCAAACTAATAGATTTTTTCTTTATTTTCAAGTGGAGCTAGAGGTAATTTCACTTCTTCTATTTAGAGATGATAGAGAGATATGTCGAACTTTACAAGTTTTATAACAAACTGCACTTTACAAAAAAAGGTATGAGGGTGAGATAGATTCGGAAGCAACTACTTCGTCGTGGCAAACGGAATCTCATTAACTTGAGTTGACTATTTCTATCTTAGTCACAGATAATGGCTGTGCACGATTACTAGCTCCTCATGAAATTAACGAGGAGCCGTATGAAATTCTAATTTCATGTACGGTTCTGAATTAGAGGCGGAAGCTTGCCGCCGACTACCCTTATCTGGCAGCTTGAGTACAGTTGATATAGTGAAAGCACAATCTAACTACGGCTTCATGGGATGGAATCTGTGGCGTCAGCCCATAGGGTTCGTAGCTTTTTTCATTTCATCATTAGCAGAATGTGAGAGGTTGCCGTTTGATCTGCCAGAAGCGGAAGAAGAGCTAGTTGCAGGTTATCAAACCGAATATTCGGGAATAAAATTTGGTCTATTTTATGTTGGTTCTCATTCAAATTTGTTAGCTTCCTCACCGCTTGTGACAATTTTATATCTGGGTGGGTGGGATTCCTCAATTCCCCTACTCGAAAATTTCGGACGGGATTCTCTATTTTCAGATTCTAATGGTCAGTCCTTCGACGTGTTGGGGTCGGGGATGGGTATCACCACCACATTAGCGAAATCTTACTTATTTATATTTATCTCTATTTTAACAAGATGGACTTTGCCTAGAGTAAGAATAGATCAATTACTGGATCTCGGATGGAAATTTCTTCTGCCTATTGCTTCGGGAAATTTGTTGCTGACAGCCTCATTTCAACTTTTACTGTTAGGCTAGCCCCCTCCTATCTCAATTTCAGTTTAAGTTAAATCTCTTTAATTTATTGAATAAGAATAAGCAAATATGCTGTTTGTTTCTTTTTTCATACATATAAGTTTATCTGTACTAAAAATAAGTGGCAGGTTGGATTCATCTATCCCATGTTTTCTACACTAATTGAATTTCGAAGTTATGGGCAACAAGCCGTAGAAGCTGCAAAATACATAGGTCAAGGCTCCGCGGTTACTTTAGATCATTCGAATCGTTCACCTGTAACTGTCCAATATCCGTATGAAAAAATTTTACCATCCGAGCGATTTCGTGGGCGTATCCATTTTGAATTTGATAAATGTATTGCTTGCGAAGTATGTGTTCGAGTATGTCCGGTCAATCTGCCGGTCGTAGATTGGATATTGATAAAAGACATTAAGAAAAAGCGGTTGAAAAGTTATAGCATCGATTTTGGGGTTTGTATTTTTTGCGGAAACTGCGTCGAATACTGTCCAACTAATTGCTTGTCAATGACTGAGGAGTATGAACTTTCCAGTTATGACCGTCATGAGCTTAATCAAGATCAAACGGCTTTGGGGCGTTTACCTCTTTCTATATATCAAGATGTTTCAATTCAAGTGCTTTCTATCTCGTTAAATTTTTTATCCGAAAGCCAAAAGGTTTGGGGATAGAAAATTTAACATTTAATTAGTTACCTGTAAATTAATTGAATCTTTTGAAAAGTGAATTTATCTACTTGATTGTTTTTTTCCCTTAATGAAAAAAAAAAGAAAAAGAGATAGCACAAAATATAGGAAGTAGAAATATTATAAAATATCGAAGTGCCTGTGTCCAACGAATCTATCTAAATTAATTCATGAATTTATTTTATCACTAGTAGAGTTGGGTATTCCACTAGGAAGTTTAGGCGTAATAATATTTCATAACGTGGTTCACTCTGCTTTTTCTTCGGGGTTGGTTTTTACCTGTATATCTTTATTATACTTCGTATCGAATGCTGATTCCGTAGCTGCCGCACAACCACTTGTTTATGTAGGAGCTATAAATGTATTAGTCGCGTCTGCTGTAATGATTACTGAAAAACCGATGCGACCCGGTTATAGTTATACTACTTGGAGTGTAGGGTACTTTACCGCTTCAGGAGCTTGCGCAGTGCTTTCCTTGACATTGGTTAGTACAATTTATAACACGAAATGGTTTGATATTAGTTTTGTCGATCAATCGAAGACTCTTCCGGCAGATCCACCCACAATTGATGCTCATCAACTCGGATATAAATTACTGGGTGAGTTTCTAGTTCCGTTCGAGCTTCTTTCAATACTTCTTTTAGTTGCTTTGGTGGGAGCCATCAATCCAGCGCGTGACGAAGACACAATTACGACGGATAAGAAGTCGTATTTTTCACCATCTAGCGATAATTCTTCGTCTTCTTGATTAAGACTAACTTTAACAAAAAGAGATAATAAGAGAGAAGTGAAAATTTTATTTACCAGAATTTTTGGGGGGAACTTTAATAAATCACGTTTGAACACGGGCTAATCTTAGGTGCCTACCTTTTGTGTGTCGGATTCTTCGGTTTAATTACGAGTAAAAATATGGTTAGGGCACTTACGAGTCTCGAGTCAATCTTTAATGCAGTTAATTTAAATTTTATCACATTTTCAAATTTATTACAGAATCAGAAAGCGGGGGGAGAGATATTTACAACATTCCCGATAGCCATTGCGGCTGCCGAGGCTGCCACTGGATTAGCCACTGCCCTTTCCTTTCAGCGAAATAGGAGATCTACTCGTATCGATCAATTTAATTTGTTAAAATGGTGATTGATAAATAGATGAGGTTATCCCGCAATCTAATCGATTTCTTGTTCAGCTTCCATCTATTAAATTGTTTGAATATCTTCCTTATATGTCAGAAGTAGGTTATTTCTTTTTCAAGAAAAGGAAAAAAAAATTTTCAAAGAGAAAATGAGATGCGATTAGATAAATTCAAAAAGAAAGAGAATTACCTCATACTTCATCTGGTTAGGAAAAATAGGCGGCCACATAAGGGATGGGGGGGGGAGAAGTATCACTTCAACTTTTCTACTAAAAAAAAATTGGTACACAAATTTGATGGGAGTAAGTAAACTCAATGGCACATTCAGTGAAAATCTATGACACATGTATCGGTTGTACCCAGTGTGTGAGGGCTTGTCCCACGGATGTGTTGGAAATGATACCCTGGGATGGGTGTAAGGCTAATCAGATAGCCTCTGCTCCTAGAACAGAAGATTGCGTAGGTTGCAAAAGATGCGAATCCGCTTGTCCGACAGATTTTTTAAGTGTACGCGTCTACCTAGGGGCTGAAACCACCCGCAGTATGGGTTTAGCCTACTAGTAACAGAACAAAAAAATTAATATTTTAATTCAATTACTTCAACTTGTACTCGAATCTTCAGAATTGCGAAGTCCGAGTACGAGTCGTCGTAATTGGCTCACGCAGTTTATTTCGTATCAGAAATCATTTTTTATTAATTATTTTTTATTCGTAATGAGTAATGTACCTCGGCTAACAACTATCGTTCTCTTTCCAATTTTTGCTGGTTTTTTGCTTCCAATTTTGCCTCGTGATGGAAACAGAATCATTCGATGGTATACCCTGGGAATCTGCATATTGGAATTCTCGTTGATTACCTATATTTTTTATTGTCATTTCCAATTTGACTTTCAATCTATCCAGTTAATAGAGACAGCCAACTGGATAAACTTCATCAATTTCCACTGGATATTAGGTATCGACGGATTTTCCATGAGTCTTATTTTGCTTACGGGTTTTGTAACTACCTTGGCAACCTTAGCGGCTTGGCCGATCACTCGTAATGCACGGCTATTCTATTTCTCAATGTTAGTTACGTATAGCGGCCAAGTTGGGTTGTTTGTTTCCCGCGACATCTTGCTTTTTTTCTTTATGTGGGAGCTGGAGCTAATTCCGGTCTATCTACTTTTATGCTTATGGGGCGGGAAAAGACGTTCATATTCGGCCACGAAATTTGTTTCATACACAGCAGGTGGCTCCATCTTTATTTTGGTAGCAGCTTTAACCACGAGTTTTTATGGAAACCAGGTACCTTCTTTTGATATTCAAAATTTGGTGGGCAAATCATACCCCCTCTCGTTGGAATTTGCTCTTTACTTAGGTTTCTTAGTTGCCTATGCAGTTAAATTGCCAATCTTTCCTCTTCATACTTGGCTGCCGGATACTCATGGAGAGGCACATTACAGTACATGCATGTTACTAGCCGGGGTATTATTAAAAATGGGAGGATACGGGCTGATTCGAATAAATTTGGAGTTACTTATTCATGCACATCTCTTTTTTCGATCATGGCTAATATTGTTCGGAGCAATTCAGGTTGTATATGCTTCTCTAGCTTCTATGAGTCAGCATAATCTCAAGAGGAGAATAGCCTACTCATCAATCTCCCATATGGGCTTTGTAGCCATCGGAATTGGCTCCGTCACAGACGCGGGTATTAATGGAGCCATGTTGCAAATGATTTCCCACGGCTTAATCGGCGCGGCATTATTTTTCCTTGCGGGTACTTGCTGCGACAGAACGCGTACCTCCTTCCTTGAGGAATTGGGGGGAATAGCAAATTCGATGCCTAAACTATTTACTATGTTTAGTGCATTCTCGTTGGCATCTCTTGCATTACCAGGACTGAGCGGTTTTGTAGCGGAATTTTTGGTATTTCCGGGAGTTGTGACCAGCAAGCAATACTCATTTTCATTTAAAGCAGAAATTACAATGTTGGAGGCAACTGGTACAGTATTGGCTCCCATCTACTTGTTATCCATGTTACGTCAGATGTTTTACGGTTACAAGTTATCGAATGAATCAAATCCTTTTTTAATTGATTTTGGTCCGAGGGAGGTATTCACCCCGACTTGTCTCTTTTTACCAATACTAGGCATTGGCTCATATCCAAATTTAATTTTACCTCTATGGAATGGTGAAGTTAATTCAATACTGTTTTCCTATTCAGCTACGAAGTGAAAGTGGAGAAAAAACCCGATTTAGTCAAATTAAATTATATTCTTTCAGATAATTTGGTAATAGAAGAAATTCTTTTATTTTTAGTCGAACAGCTCGTCAAATTTAGCTACATTAACGATACCTACGTATGCTCGTCATTTCTTACTTATTTATCCTCGTAACTGCTGGCACAAATTAAAAATAAACTGGGATGGAGAAACAGAAACAGACAAGCAAGTAGAAACAGTTACTTACTGTTTATCTATTAGCTGTTTGTGTGTTTTTGTTTCCCTTTTTTGATTATGTTTTCCCACTAATTTTTATTTTGCTTACTCGATTTAATCGAAAACCTAGTGAATCAAATGTTTAAATCTCTGATTTATCAATTTTAAATTTTGTTTCTATATCAGCCATCCGTAGTTGTGTAATCCAATTCCCAACGAATTGACTCCCAAAAAGCGAATCCAAACTAGAAAAAAACCTATTGATGCTGCCGCAGACGGCCCCTCTCCCATCCCCCTGTTAATGATTTTAGTATGGAGGTAAGTAGCGTGTATCAACCAAGTTACCAGCGCCCAAGTTTCTTTGGGATCCCAGCTCCGGTAAGATCCCCAAGCTTCATTAGCCCACACTGCTCCAGAAAGTATACCAATGGTTAGCAAAGAGAATCCCAAACTTATGACTTGGTGCGTCCATCTATCTAATCGATTAATTAATTGACATTTTTTCGAATTTGGGGCAAGTATGTGGGGAAAACTCCGTACGTCGGTTCTGCTAATAGCATTCAATTTCAATAAGCAACTACACTTGCTACAATTATGTTTCGAGTTGAAAATGCTGTAATTTTTCGTTTCACCATAAGAAATACTTGATAAAAATATTGCCGATAAAGATCCGCATAGCAGAGTTGCATAACTCAGTAGCGTTGTAGTTACATGCATCATCGACCGATGAGACTGCAAAGCGGGTACCAATTGCGTGGATTGCTGCATCCCTTCAGGAAGAGCTAAAGTAGCAAAAGCATGAGTCAGCATAGCACCCGGCGCTGTAGTTGCACCCGACAACCCATTCTGATTTCTGACTTCTAACATTATGTATAATAAAGGAAAGCTCCACGAAGGAAACATCGACGACTCGTACAAATTGCTCAACGGTAAGTGCTTAGTTTGAAACCAGCGGATTACTAAAAACTCCGTCGTACAGGGGGAAGCAATTGTCATACCACTCCTGCTAAGTTTCCTCGGCTTATCAAATTCATGAAATAAATTAATCGAATTTAGCGAAGTAGCAGAAAGAAGCATCAAAAATGAGATGTCGATAAAACCACGTTCCATATAGATATACATCATAATAAAAAAAGACCAGTAAATTAATTAAACTTACCAACTTGATTTGATCATTTTCAAATCAATTGATATCGAAGTACTTTCTTTTGTTTTTGACGCGAAGTAGGATAAGATTACCGCCTCTATACCTTAGATAGAAATTACTGCTTAATTTTCATTGATTTGAAAAGTATATTGAATCGGATATAATTATAATATATATACATATGTCGCGGAAATATCTACATATCGGCGGGTCATTATTTCTTTATAATTTGAAATGATTGAGATAAAAGAGGTAAAACCTGAGAAAGTTTAGAATGCCGCTACTCGGATTCGAACCGAGATGCTCTGGCACTGCTTCCTAAGAGCAGCGTGTCTACCTGTTTCACCATAGCGGCTATAAAAAGTATATATGTATATAATTATTTTATACTTGTCTGGGATGGTGCGTCAACGTTCACTTGCGCGAAATGTAGAAGTATACTAACTCCGAATGTAGTCGAAGTGGTGAAATCGGGAAAAGTTCACCTGGAAGAGGCTGTCGCAACAGCTGAACTACCAAATTAATAAGTGACTTATAAAGAAGCAAAACTGGTGTTGGCATTAGTACATAACGTCATATATAGAAAGATATATATATTTCTGTATATATACATATGTACATATATAACGGGATATGGCGCAGTTTGGTAGCGCGCCATCTTGGGGTGATGGAGGTCGCAGGTTCGAATCCTGCTATTCCGAGTGGAGATGGAGTCATCAGATCTACAAAAAAGGGCCAATGAGGTTTTATAGGTAAGCAATTGATAAATTGAAATGAATTGAAGTATAGATGGGAGGTTTTTTGGCACTCCAAACCCTATCTAAGAAACTCTGAAAGAAAAAGAGCGAAAGATGAATATCTCTAACTCTTATTCTTTCGGAGTCTTCTATTTTGCACGTCGTCCTTGTCAATACTTTGAAGAAGTGTAATTCCCATACTTTGTAGTTTTGGTGAAGTATTCTACACTACAAAATTGAATTTTCTGTTAGCCTCAATTGTACTAGTACTGGATGTTGGTGTCATGCTTTCCTGTTTCCTTGTCGTTTCAAAATTCTTTCTCTAGCCAGCCGCTTAGTTTATGTGTAGGTAGTATTATACAAACGTCTCCTGCAAATCAAATGGCGGGGGGGGGGGTGAAATATATCCTTAATTTTTAGGGGGATCTTTCTCCCCCGAAATATAGTAAAAACTTTTTGAACGACCGGTAAAAGCAGATTGGGCCAAAGAAAAAGCCTTTGACGCTACTTCCGCGGGTCTATTTCTCCATGTACGATTACGAATTTTCTTCTTCGACCCAGAGGTTCGTTTTTTAGGGACTGCCATATATTTACCACCTCTTCTTGCAACTAGCTCGAAACTATGTTGATACGTATCAATGGAATAGATATAATAAAAAAAAACTAAATAAAAATGAACGCAGACAATATAAATAAGAAAACCGCAAAATTCTATGTCGTTACATCAATTTTATAAGTATCTATTAACTCGACATAAACTACTAGCTAAGATTTAGCTAGGTCTTTACCGCCGAAATAAATAGAATCAACTACGAATCGAATTGTCTTTTTTCTATATCCAAAAGTTCGTCATGTTTTCTTCTTAGAGTGAATCTGCTGTATCACGAGTTTTTTATCGAAGCAACCATGTAAGATTCTGCCTCTGACAACTGCATCATCCAACCATGGATATCCCAAATTGATGCCAGATCCGTGACGAATGAGTAAAACCCGATTTATTGATACTTCTTCATTGGGGGTCAATGCATGTTTAGCTGGGACGAGGTGCTGAGCATCGTAAAATCTTCCCTTTTCTACTCGGAGTTGTTTACCGCCGATATCAACTATTGCATATTCATTCATCCTAATTTTTTTCATTTTTATTTATCTATCTTATTTGCAATACTAGAAACAACGAGGGTGTTATTTGCAAACCTAGACAAAATTAAATTCTCTGAGGTAAGTATCTCGGGTATCTTCAAATATTGTCAAGTTACATATTGAATATGAAACTAAAAAAACTATTTGTACAAATAGGATATTTTGTATAGTAGTTTATAGTTAAATATTATTTTAACTATGTGCATATGTTCTATCTCATATTGTTCCCATATTTCTACTTTTAACTTCTAATCAAAAGAAGTTGAAAATGATAACAAATTGACTTCGGATTTAATATGCTCGTGGAACTTTCAAGTAAATATGCTTGTCTCATCCCTGTGTGTCCATTGGTAGCTTCTTGCTTGACCGGATCCTTTTCTTTCTTTTTTCCAAAAGCAACACGAAGCTTACGGCGCCCATGCGCCGCATTTAACACCCTCTCATTAGTCGTTGCTATGTTTCTTTCTTTATTATTTTTTTGGAAACAAGCTGCAACTCACTCTATCCAGCAGTATTTGTGGACTCGGATTCCAAAAAGCGATTTCCATCTAGAAATAGGTTTTCTAATTGATCCTCTTACTCTCGTCATGGCGATACTAGTCACTACCGTGGGTATTTTAGTGATGGTTTACAGTGATAGTTATATGCGTCACGACTAGGGATACGCCAGATTTTATGCCTATCTAAGTTTGTTTGCTGCGTCAATGTCGGGGTTAGTTTTTAGTCCCAACCTGATACAGATTTACGTTTTCCGGGAATTAGTTGGAATGTGTTCTTACTTGTTAATAGGTTTTTGGTTTGCGAGATCGAGCGCTGCAAATGCTTGTCAGAAAGCTTTTGTAACCAACCGCGTAGGGGATTTTGGGCTGCTGCTGGGTATATTAGGCATCTACTGGATAACTGGTAGCTTTGAGATTTCCGAATTGTGTAATTGATTTATTGAGTTGGGAAGCAACGGCGTTACCAATCCGATTCTTGCTAATACAATTGCCTTTTCACTTTTTTTAGGTCCGGTTGCCAAGTCTGCTCAATTTCCACTTCATGTATGGTTATCAGATGCCATGGAAGGACCCACGCCCATATCGGCTCTTATTCACGCAGCTACTATGGTGGCTGCTGGAATTTTTCTCGTAGCTCGAGTTTTCGACTTTATTTCAATATTACCTGCAACCATGTACGCTATTTCTTGGGTAGGCGGAGTGACAACCTCGCCAGGCGCCGCATCGGCTCTCGCCCAGAAAGATCTAAAAAAGGGTCTGGCTTACTCTACCATGTCTCAGTTAGGATATATGGTACTAGCTTTGGGTATTGGTTCCTCTCGATCCGCTTTGTTTCATCTCATTACACATGCTTACTCGAAAGCTTTGTCATTTTTAGCTTCTGGTTCAGTTATTCATTCCATGGAAAAAGTGGTCGGATACTCCCCCGCTAAAAGTCAAAACATGTATTTCATGGGTGGTTTGCGGAGACACATGCCAATTACTGGAATTACTTTCCTTTTAGGTACCCTTTCCCTATGCGGCATACCCCCGTTCTCCTGTTTCTGGTCTAAAGATCAAATTATTGCAGAGAGTTGGATGCGCTCCCCCTATCTTGGGTTGATAACTTCTGCCACAGCAGGACTTACCGCGTTTTATACGTCTCGTATCTACTTCCCCACTTTTGAAGGAAATTTCCGTGCCAATCAAATAAGTAACATCGGTTTCGACACTTTTTTACCCTCCGAAATTACTATTAGTTCATGGGGTGGAGCTCAACCAGAATTACTTATGAGGAAAACCTTTAAAAATTTCATATCTAAATCAGATACAGAACAAGACAAAGTTGCAGAAGAAAAAAATTTTGTGACTGCGCATACCTCCAGAGACAACCAAATTTTGGCGGAAAAAATTCAAATTCATTCCGGTCGAAATTTGCTATATCCCCAAGAATCAAATTTTCTTATGGTACTGCCTCTTATTATTCTGGCGGTACCCACCGTATTTGCTGGACTATTGGGAGTTTACCCAACTCAGGGGGGATCTGGTAAGGATTTTCTACTTGACTGGCTTATATCTTTTTCGTCTGCCTCCGAAGTTAATAAACAATTTGAAAATTTGATTGAAATATTGACAAATTCGATCCCTTCGCTTATTTTGTCTATTATTGGATTATCCATTTCTTTCAAATTTTATGGACAAGTTGATGAATCTTCCGACGAAAAAATTGGGAAACTCAGAAATAGAAATTTATCAAATACTTTTTCATCTCTTGTTAAAAATTGGTCCGCAAGTCGGAATTATATAAATTACTATATTTATGCCACACAAAGTACAATCTTAATTAGCAAACTTACTTTGTATTTTGATCAATGGATAATCGATGGATTTACCAATGGAATTGGTACATCAAATCTTTTCGGTGGAGAGATTTTACGACACGGAAAAAACGGTAGGATATCTCAATATCTATTTGGATTACTTCTTGGAGCTATTATGTTGCAGCTAGTTGTTGATTTCCCAATTCCGCCCTTGCCGTAAACTGCTACTTTCGTTTCACGAAGCTCCAATTCGTGTTCATTTCTCCCGACTATTGTTCATCTTCCCCATCTCTATATCTCTTATTTTTGCTCCTCTTATTCCTCAAATATATTACTTCTTTCTGTGAGGTAGGATAATCCTGCGGCTATTCTACTACGCTTCCTGGAGGGGGGGAAATAGAAAGTATTAATTGGTCACCGACCTATACAGAACAGATCGTGGGGGGGCTTGTGGGGTTTATCTTGACCTCGACCGGTTGCCCCCCCCCCTTTCCCCCCCTCCCACGATTTGGGTATCCAAATGGGATTGCTATCGCCGCCACCTCCTCCTATAATGGAGGTTAGAGTGTATGCGAAGTCTACTTCACAAAATGTCGGGGAAAATTTAACGTCTCACAGATTTAGAAGCGATTCAAGGAACGAAATAACAAAGGTCTCTGAGTGTGTATGATACTGAATCCCCTACCACTTTCCTCGGTAGCTCAGCGGTAGAGCGGTCGGCTGTTAACCGATTGGTCGTAGGTTCGAATCCTACCCGAGGAGATTCGTTCGAATCCACGTAAATAATTCCTACTAATTGGGTAGTTGCGTTTCCCACATATGCCAAATCAAATTGCGTTGGACCATGATCCACCAACCAGTGAATGATTCATTATCGTGCTTATTTCCAGCTCTGAAAATTGAATAAGAGTAAAAAGATATTTGTGCGTTCTTACCCCCCCCCCCTCGAATCGAATACCCCCAAGGCGAGGACCTTGCCTATTAAGAGGTCGCTTTTGAGGGCTTAAATTACGGTGTATTAAATGATTGTAATAAGCGAATCAATAAGTCATCTGGGGGAAGGAGTAAATCCACAATTTTATAAAGGATCTATTCCAAGCGTGATGTTAAGAAGCTGTTTTGCAAAATCCCTGTGGAGCTATTGCTCCTTCTCAATCTTCTTTCTAAGCAGAAAGACTCATATAGGAAATGGCCTTCAGTTCCTTAACTATTTGATATGCTACAACAAAATTATTAAAATCAGTAAAAGGACAATCTAGATGTTCCTTTTACTGATTTGGCTTCTAGTTATATTGCTAGAGATCTAGACAGAATGAGGGGTATCTAAGATTTGTTCCATGAACTTTCACGGAACAGATTGTTTCGTCGTTCGATCCAGTGACGCCCTACCAAACCGGAACGGATTGAATAGATATTAATAAATTTCAAGCAACATATTATAAATAAGAAAATCCTGAAATGGGCAGCGGTTTCGCCTCATCCATCTGTTTCTATGAACCAGAAGCCTAAACCGAATAAATCGCTCTGGAAAATCTTCTGCTACCACGTAGGAATCAAAGCGAGCGGGACTAAATGTCTGCGGATATTGCAGATGTATATCCATAGAGGAAGTTTCTTTGACGTATTCGGAATCTCGCTCCTCTTTATCCAAAGGGGGATTATTCCACCGCTTAATAGATGAGTCAGGTTTCAATTTCGGATTATCTTCGCTGTAGAGGAAGAAATGTTTAATTTTTTTATTTGACATTTTATTAAGGTGCTGCCTTCTCATACCGTAAATGGTGTAAAGCCTCCGCGCCAGTTTTTTCGTCGGCAACAAGCTGCGACGCGAGGAAGGAACGTTAGGATCTGACTGGAACAGAAGCATGGGATCCCAAATGAAGCGCCCCCCGAAGAGTCGAGTCGTTTCATTTAATTGATTACAGTGTGTTTCGTATTCATTAGATGAGTCGCCGGATAGTCCCAATTCGAGAAATTGCTCGCGTAGCAACATATTATCCAACCGGTTTTCCAATCTTTTAATCAAATTATCTGTCACATTAGTCGCAGATTTTTCAAAACTAAATAGATATTCGCTTTTCTCACACCATTTACTTTTGTCACCCTTAATCTTATTGAATTCGAAATCTTGTTGAGGTATATAATTCCGATTTTGGTAAAGCAAAATTAAATTATACAAATGATTGGGTTCGGATGATACCCCCATCAATTCATAAGCCCCGCTTCGTAGGAAACGGAGACGCCAAGCCTTATGGGACCAAGTGATCTCGCGCGACACTTCCGTCGGACTTGAGTCTATTAGTTCGGGTGACTGTTGCAGTTCGAAGTCGGTTAGACTGCTAAATCCCCCCTTTCTCGTAAATTTAGAAGAACGATTTGTAGAGGTTACACCTGAACAATACTTGGGTTTATCGATAGGAATGGAAAAGGAAAGACCATTACTGCGTCGACTTCCGTCTTTACAAATTTCTGAACGTGAGAAATTAGTCGAGAGGTTTTCCAGTACACCGCAAGCTAGGTTCAAGTCATTCTCTACGAGTTTGTCAATAACGATGAAATTTTCTCTCTTTCTCATATCCATTTGGAGCGAATCGCGAGCTACTAATCCAGCTAGTATCCCTAGGATATGCAAAAATAGAGTGAATTCATTAAATGTTGACTCGGAGGGTTCCACATACCAGTTAGACAAATAATAAAATCGCATTTTTAACGCGTTACGACCAAAATATGTATTCGTGAGATAAGTATCTAGCAAACTATTCTTTGAGATAGCTTCCGCTATCTTTTGAGAAAAGATTTCCCATTCAGAACCGGATTCTATCCCACTGCCCATATCACTAGCAGTCGAATGTTGTCTATGTAAAGCTAATTCAATTGCGTTGCTACATATAATCTTACTTCTTTTGGAAATACCTATCAATAACGCCTCATTGGCAAGAAGGAGTAAATCTCGTTTGCTATAACCCGTAGTTCCAGACCCAGTACCTTCAAAAAGAGGAAGGGGCGGATTAGCCTCCATTTCGCAACCTTTGATACGTAATAGAATTGATAATTCTTTCTGACGTTGATACCCGTTGGATTTTCGAAAATTTATCAATTAGTTTAACCGGTTCGGAGCTACTGGAGCTGGATCTACCCTCGCAGGTACGTGAGTCGTAGCGATAACAACATTCTCGCGGATGTTGGAATTGCTGCGCCTGTCACCAATACTTTTTAATATTTGGCAAAGTAAGAATTTGGGATCAGCTTCTAACTTATGATACGAACGATGAATATTCAATTCATGAATATCTTGAATCCATAGTGTACAGGGAGACATCTCTTTCGCCAGTTCAAAAACGAAATTTAATCGGTGTACGCTTTCTTTTGAAATGAAATTTCCGCGTGCATTATTAAAGAAGGATCGGTTGTATATCAGCTTCTTCATTGGTAGTTTCACCACTGGAAAGTAGGAATCAAATGCTACATCTCTAATAATGGAAGATCGGCCAGTTTCTATGGGTCCTACTAGCAAAATTCCTTTAGATGGTAATAATCCCGATTGGAGTGAGATAGGTATGTCACGACATGGCATATTTAATAGACTGTCTCTTCGTCTCGTTGTTACTGAAAATAGAATATTTCTCTCGAGGGCGGAAAAAGCCCACTTCTCCGCAGGATCCAACTTACGGATCTTGTGACTCAATAGATCATTTTGCCAGAATTGACGTAAGTATGCCAAAACATTAGATCTTTCTTGTGGATAAGGTTCATGAGAAATCTCGTTGCTCAACAAATCATGATTGGAATTCAATTTCGACACATACCTATAAAGAATTTTATTCGTTACTAGATGTTGAGTCAGTAGTTCTTTCTTACTATCTAGGATATCGGGGCTTTCTTTACGAAATATCCATGAATCGAGTTCATCTTTCACAAAGAAGAAAAAGATTATATTATTTATATAATTCAATAATCTATTCACGGAATAGATTAGTAGATCTCTCGTTGACATTTAGCTTGTCGAAGGGGAATGCATTACCTCTTTCAAATAGGATCCACGCGTTGGGTCTGTCAAATATTCAATAGTATTGAAACGTTTCCATGAATGAAAGGAATTGGAACCCGAAACGGCAGACAAAGGGTGTTTGAATAATGAAAGAACAATTAATACTGAAAGAATGAAGTAATATAAGATCGACCTATTGGAAAATTGAGATACTGACCATCCTCCCGAATGTAAAATCTCCGCTTCATCAGGAATTTCTTCGAAAATAAGAAGACCTATCTCGGATACTATAGTATTGATGAAATCGTTGTCGAATTTCAATCCTAGGCTTTGCAGTCTTTGGGATAAATAGGCTTTCGCACCATCTACCACATCTTCAGCAATTACTTTATAAATCCTAGTAAAATTATGATTTGAGTCATAACTTATTTTAAGTTTTATTTCTGGATATGTTTCTCTAATCAGATCGTAGAAGTATCTCCACCAGGTGGGGGTAAAAAGCCAAGGTATGTAATCTCTAAATAAGCTCCATTTTTCGCCGATATTGTCTTTCCAAAAGATCCAAGAGATCTTATATCTGTTCAAATCTTTTAATAATTCATTGAAATTGATAAAGTGGGATGGGCGAATAGCCCCCCTCCGGATAGATTGATCCGCGAAGTCCCTATCTTCGTGCGCAACCTCCTTTCCAATCGATTCTGCTGGAGATCTCGATGTTCCATCGTTGCATAATGGGAGTCTTAGCGACCAGTGAGATGTTTCCAATTCTTCCGGTTCCCAGAAATACTTAATAGACAAATTCTTCTGATAGACTCGATCCAATACCAAATTATTGAGAAAATTATTGAGACGAGGTTGGGGTTGCCGATCCGACGATGAATCGGAGTTTATCGACGTTTTCTCCAAAGAAACTCCATCGCTACTGCACGAGTATATAAATGATTCTATCGTTTCACGAGGAGATAGGTTCAAACTCGCCAGTAACCTCTTCAGATCCGAAATAGAATTGGAAAGTCCATCTGAATGAGTTACTAATGCTGTGGATTCATCCAGATTAGATAAAATCAATTGAATCGGTGTGGGTACGTGACTAGCAACCCCCCCCGCCCCCGCTGTTTGTTTCGATAAATTGGATGACAGTTGGGGATAAATAAATGAGACGCTATCAGATGAGATGGTTTCATCTTCGGAGCCCACATAGAAGTTTTCTAAGACGTTGGGATAACTACTGTTGCATCTCCCAATAAAAGAATTCCTTTTGATTTTCGGAATAAAGTTGCTTCCGGCACAGTTCCGTATAGGTAAGTCGTCTAGAAGGTTTAGTTTATTAACCTGATCGGAGATGTATCTCGAGATATTATCACCAATATCTCTAGTTGAACCTCCCCCACGGTTTAAATCATGCAGAAACAGATTCCAAAATTGCCTCGCCATAATGGAAAAATCATCGCTTGAAAATCCTGCCCGAATAGATTCGACGCGGGGCAACACAATAGAAGTGGGAGTCACTGCAGGTTCCAGCTCGGTCGAAGAGCCTACCGATTTTTCACCCATTAACAGTTTGGATGCAATGAATAAACTCTTTTTTCTCTCAAGAATTGTTTTGATGAAAAGTATCTGTTCATCAATGTAACCATCGAATAAACTTGATAAAAAATCAAGCTTCATGAGATCTATCTTGTTTAATTTTTCGAGATCTATATCGTTCAATTTTTCGATGCAATAATCAATGGTATATATCAAAACTTTCTGGCGAGTAACCTCAGCAACAATCATTTTATAAATAAATAAAACATTCAAAAATCGATGAAAATATTTTTCGTTCTGTTGATTGTTACTACCGAGATTGACACCAATATTACCTAGTAATTCGTTTCTTATTATTGATACACGGCAAATTGATTCCTCCAAGTCATACTTTAAAACTTCCCCGGCGGGGAAAGAGGACAACTCCTCGGTCGTATCGAGCCATCTATGCACATTTGACTGAACATTTCTATACTCATCAATTTGAAAGGTAATATATTCGTTCAACAGGCGCCCTACATTATCTCTCCATTTCAATACTATTTATTCAGTTGCAATTCTTGCTACACCGGTGTACTCCCCGATCCCCGCCCAGCCATCCAACCGATATTTGATTTGTAGGAAATATTCACCAGATAATGCGCAGAAATAGTCATAGAAAAGAGATATGTACGTTGAGTAGAGAGGTATGATTCTACTTCGTCCATACAATCTAATTAAAGAATATATTGAATGTATGTTATCTTCTTTCAATTAGTTTGAAAAAGTAATATTTTCACTTCGATTACTTCTTTTTTTAAGTATACCTAAAGATATTTGAAAATAGTTTGGAAGAATCTCATTGAGGTTGAGGTGTCTGCCACTCGCTAGCCCAAGTTTTTTGCCAGATATTTGAGTAAGCGGCATGTCGCCCTTCATTTTCAATGGAAATCCTTTCCCAGATTTGATGCTATTACTGACGTCAGTAACTATTGCCCCAATAGAAATCAGATTTGATTTCTCGATTGTCGAGATAAATTTGGTGAATCGATTTATTAATTCATTTCTCATTTGTGAATAAGTGTGTAGAATGGGAAAATCTTCCCCACTTTTGCCACAATCTAATCCGGATATACAGCCACGAAACGACGTCGTTTTCTCACAATACGTAAATGAAGACAAGTTGGAAAAGGCTTCTTGCTCGGGGTAAAATCCCGACCCATCCCCCTGTTGATCTGCTAAATTTCCGGATTCAAGTGATGCCTTGTCATAGGAGTTTAATACTACGGGACCTAATGAGTCGTTTCTCAATTGTGTTGCTTGTAACCGACCTGGATCTCGCTTGTTACGATTTTCCCAAAAGAATAACGAATCAAAATCAATTTGGTTGTTTTTAGAAACTACCAGATCGTTATAGAATTTGAAAAACCTACTCTTTTTCTGTAAACGCCTACCCCTACAAAATACTCGAATCCTTTCGGGATCATCCTTGGATATATCTCTGCCAAGGAGTGAACCCCTCGCTACGCATGCCTTCCATCTACCGGAAACCAGAGGAATCACCGCATCATAGCGAACTTGCTTCTTTTTTTTCGTTGAACCTGCGGAAATATCTCCGTTCAAACCTAAGCAGTAGGGAGCAGGTATCCCTCTCTTTCCATTCTTTTCAACAGATAAAGATCGTTCGAATCGGAGAAAGCAGTCGCGGGAAAAATCACCAAGGTTTTCCGCTTGTTTTTTTCTTACTCCGTCACCCCCATTAGTGACTTCCGTTAGCACAAAACTTCTTCCGATCGACCTTTTGTCACTCAAGCAATGCATAAAAATTGGTATTGTTAGCAACATCAGCATCTCCAGAGTAACGCCGCTATCTCTTTTTAGTGAATCACGCAGATTGCGTAGAAATAATGAACTTAGAAATCACAAGTCAGATAATCTGATAAAAGGTTCATAATTGGAAAGTGGACTAATTAAAAATTCTCTGAGATGTTGGTTTTTCAATGATTCGAAGAAGTGATCCAATGGACTAACTTCTATTAACTCCGAAATTTCAGATGAGAAATTTGGACTTCCTATTTTTTTTCTTGCCACCTCTTTTACCTTACTTTCTTTTTTCATATTAATTCTATGCGGTAGATACTATCTATTTCCCACTTTTATTATATCGAAAATCTTGAAAATTTCAAGATGGAATACATATTTCAAACGAGTCTAGTGATTTCTGTGAATAGTCGTATCCAAAACTGGAATTAGATCGGGAATTAGAAATTATTACCGTTAAGGAGACGAGACCCACACATGTCCTATCTACCTTATAAGTTCTTCTCTGTTCCAAGCAGAGCGGTGGGATCAAATTACCCAATTGGATGGGCGAACGACGGGGATTGAACCCGCGCGTGATGGATCCACAATCCATTGCCTTGATCCACTTGGCTACGTCCGCCCCCTCTGTTGATTTAGTTGACTCCGTCCTCCCGGACGTGAACGAGATCTATCCGTTAGGCAAGCAAGCTAGATAGGTCTTTCGGTTGATACACATACATATCAGCTGTATGTCTATAGCGAGACAATAGAAAATCTTTGAAATGGGAGATCCGTTCCCCCTTTTATCCAAAAGGTGGGGGTGAGAGATTAAAAGCATTTCGCAAATCAGAATAGGAAACTTTGTAATCTATTTGTAATCTATTAAATTGCAAAGGGATATTCCAAATAGTTTTCATAATTCAAGGTTGGAAACTGGTAATCACGAAATTGTGACAAGCTGTTATCACTCTTTCCATTCGTTCTACCGCACGAACCTCCATCTCATTGGACACCAAATCTCCCCCTCTTCTGAGGTTGAGAGATTTGATATCCAGTTGTGCTGCATAACCTAACCTAACCAGACGGATGTTATCCGTTTATAGAGGGAGCTTCAACAGAAGCCAAGTCTAGGGGGAAGTTATGAGCGTTACGTTCATGCATGACTTCCATACCTAGGTTAGCACGGTTTATGATATCAGCCCAGGTGTTTATAACACGACCTTGGCTGTCAACCACGGATTGGTTGAAGTTAAAACCATTCAAGTTAAATGCCATAGTGCTAATGCCTAAAGCAGTGAACCAAATACCTACTACGGGCCAAGCAGCTAAAAAGAAGTGCAGAGAACGAGAATTGTTGAAGCTAGCATATTGGAAGATCAAACGACCGAAATAGCCGTGAGCAGCTACGATGTTGTAAGTTTCTTCTTCTTGGCCGAACTTGTAACCTGCATTGGCAGACTCATTCTCAGTTGTTTCTCTGATCAAACTAGAAGTTACCAAAGAACCATGCATAGCACTGAATAGAGAGCCGCCGAATACGCCAGCTACACCCAACATGTGGAAGGGATGCATAAGGATATTGTGCTCAGCCTGGAAGACGATCATGAAGTTGAAAGTACCAGAAATGCCTAGAGGCATACCGTCGGAGAAACTTCCTTGACCAATTGGGTAGATCAAGAAGACGGCGGCAGCAGCTGCGACAGGAGCCGAGTACGCAACAGCGATCCAAGGACGCATACCTAAACGGAAGCTTAGTTCCCATTCGCGACCCATGTAGCAAGCTACACCAAGTAGGAAGTGAAGAACGATAAGTTCGTAGGGACCACCATTATAAAGCCATTCATCGACGGAAGCTGCTTCCCAGATTGGGTAGAAATGTAACCCAATAGCTGCAGAAGTAGGGATGATAGCACCAGAGATAATGTTGTTACCGTATAACAAAGAACCAGAAACGGGTTCGCGAATACCATCAATATCTACAGGAGGAGCTGCGACAAAAGCAATGATGAATACAGAGGTTGCGGTTAGCAAGGTGGGAATCATCAAGACACCGAACCATCCGATGTAAAGACGGTTTTCGGTGCTGGTAATCCAGTCGCAGAAGCGACCCCATAGGCTTGCGCTTTCGCGTCGTTCTAAAGTTGCGGTCATGGTAATTTTTAGTTTTCAAGGAATAATTAGTGATTCCCCAGGCTAGTAAGCTTGTTAATTTATAATATATCACAAAAATCTACCTGTGTCAACCAAAATTCATTGAGTCTCCAGAATTCTTGGATATGGGGGCTTCTTCTCGATATCTCAAACAATTTTTACTCCATGCGATGCGCGTCCCACTCAAATTCAGTCTCTGAAAAACTGGTCATACGTCAAGCCTTTCTGCGATGCACTCCGCAATTCTGCATTGCCCCCCCCCCCCCGCTATCCTATTAGGAGGAGTGAGTCTAATAATTAACAACCTGAAGGGGAGGAGAAGTAGTTAGTAGTTGCCAATCCCCACTTGTGGCTTAGACACCCCCTATTCTATTCGCCGTTCACCGCTGACTCAACAATTTCTTCGTAGTCTTTTTTGATTGCCAGCTTTTTTGATTGCCAAGTAGTTTGTGCCCCGGTTCCAATCCGCAACGAAAATATTGTGGATTGGAACGAATCTAAAACTAACGGAAATGGGCAAAAGCTTTGTTGGCTTCCGCAACTTTATGAGTCTCCTCTCTCTTGCGTATGGCACTACCAGAATTTCTGGCTGCATCCATCGATTCATCACTCGATCTTAAAGCCATACTTCGACCTGAGCGTTTTCGACACGCGATTAATGACCACCGGATAGCCGAAGCTTTTCCCTCTGCCGGTACTACTTCAACGGGAACTCGATAAGTTGATCCACCTACACGTTTGGTTTCTGTCACTACGTCGGGAGTTACCCCGCGCACTGCCTGTCGCAGAACAGACAGTGGGTTCCTATTTGTCTTTTACCTAATCCGCTTCATAGCCTGATAAAAAATCTGATAAGCTAGTGATTTTTTGCCATTTTTTAGGATACGATCAACTAGCATATTTACTAATCGATTACGATAAATTGGATCTGATTCGATATTTTTCTTTCTGTTCACTACACTGCTCCGATGTAACACGAGTTTACAAATATAAATACGTCAGATTTCAATCAATTCTTTTATTTCGATGTATCTTAGGCTACTATTTCGGCTTTTTCACTCCATATTGTAGGGTGGATCCGCCAGTTAGTCGGGGATCTCCCTCCAAACTGCACATGCGACTTTGATCGAATACAGCTTTCCACATGATTGAATAGAAACTATTCAAATGATTTCGAACAATTTCTTCTCTGGGGTGCAAATCATATTTACCCATTGCGTATTGGGTATCCGTTTTCTCCCACTCCACGGATGAAGAAGTCGAAGTGTAGGTATAAGAGGAGAAAATCTTGCAATTTAGTTATCTTACTAGCAATGTCCGTAGGTTTATCAATCCAATCAGTAGATGTGCATAAAGCCTTCACTAAATCTCCATAGTCGTAATCTAAACCTGTTCCAGGAGGAAGAGACGTCCCAAGATTTACCAGGTGGGAGTCCAGGTAAAACTCAACTTACTGGGGTAGAACACCTTAGACACCAAGTTGTTTCACACAAATAGATAGGTAGTTATCAATTTCTATCAATCTCTGTAGTAGCAGGCTTCAGTCCCCTTGCAATGCTGGGTCAGCTACACATTTAACATATCAGAACAACTGATACGGAATCATCGCAATGATACAAGTTGTGACAATGTTCTGCAACGCACTAGAACGCCCTTTTTTACGATCCTTCACCCCTACAGCATCTAAGGTTCCTCTAACAATGTGATACCTAACACCAGGTAGGTCTTTGACCCTTCCGCCTCTCACGGGGACCACCGAATGTTCCTGCAAATTATGGCCAATACCTGGTATGTAAGCCGTTACCTCAAACTTGGAGGTTAATCGAACTCTCGCGACTTTACGTAGGGCAGAGTTGGGTTTTTTTGGCGTAGTTGTGAAATAGTCGACAGCTTCAAGGTCACTATACGGAACCGTACGTGAGATTCCCACCTCATACGGCTCCTCGTCATTCAATTACCCCCGAGATGAAAAGAGGAGTCCAAAATTCCTCCCAATTGTTTTCAACTAGAAATACGAAATAAAGAGAAAAAATGAAATCCCTTTCAATTTCTTTTTGAGGCTTCGGATTTGCACCCCACTAATTTCCCGGATCCCATTCTTTTTAATAAACAATGCAGGTAGAAAGATGAAAAATCTCTCAAATCGATAGGTAGATTTGTTAACGAGTTCCCCATTTTCGTGCAAGTAATATGATGCGGATGGAGTATGAAGGAGATTGACGAGTCGGTATCAGCTTATCCGCATCATTAATCATTTTTTAATAAGGAATCCATTTTGAAATGGAGACAGTTTTGATGTCTCACTCTCGTTCTTTATTTTGTTTCGACGAGGCTATCTGAGGAGGATTCGGCAATCTAACGCCAACGAACTACCTAACAAGTAGGTGAGCTAAAATATGGAGTAGGTAGGATCCAATCGCTACCTGAAGTTTGCCAGCGACGATGCTGAAGTAGCAACGAAAAAGAAAAAGAAAGATAAGTTAAGGTTACTAGGTTATTCACTTAGTTGATTGCGGCTTAGTTGGCCTGTTCCGTCGCGATCCAATGATCAAGTCCCGCTGCATTCTATTACCCCTCTTCCGCGAACCGAATCAGAAATCTAGGTTCCGCGGGGAACGGATTGTACCACAAGAACTCGGGGAGGTC